TATTACTTTTTTGCTTTTTTATTTAGAAATTTCTAAATAAAATTCGAAATACTAAATAATCTAAACTAAAATAATAGAAATAAATTCAATTGAAATAATTCAAAAAAAAAAAAAAATACTACTACTAGATTTCTAATGTCGATTCTAATGAATAATTCGTCAATGACGAATAAAAAACAATTCTATGCAATTCTGAAAGGGGGAAAGATCCCTCGGATAGAATCATTCAATTATATTGACAATTTCAAAAAACTGATCATACTATGATCATAGTATGATGGCCGTTGGTCAAGCAGGCCCCCATCGTCTAGTGGTTTAGGACATCTCTCTTTCAAGGAGGCAGCGGGGATTCGAATTCCCCTGGGGGTAGGGTACTACGAAAGGAAGTTGATCATGGATTACCAATAAGTCGAAAATTGATTCTTCCTGGGTCGATGCCCGAGCGGTTAATGGGGACGGACTGTAAATTCGTTGGCAATATGTCTACGCTGGTTCAAATCCAGCTCGGCCCAATAATTCGCCAATCCGCCATGAGATGATATAACCCCCTTTGTACTTCAGAAATACCCGATCCGGAGATAAAAAAGAATCAAATTTTCTGCTAGATCCCGTATTTCCCTGGGATTGTAGTTCAATTGGTCAGAGCACCGCCCTGTCAAGGCGGAAGCTGCGGGTTCGAGCCCCGTCAGTCCCGACGGATCCAATAAATATATCAAAAAATCTCTCCCTTTTTATGAAGGGGACCGGGGGAAGAATTCCATTGTCAAAGCAAAGGGGAAATCCTTATTTCTTTTTTCTTTCCTTTTGGTAGGAGAAAGACATATGCGGTTGGATTAGCACAATTATTGGTAGCATTATAGTCAGTATTCCAAAAAATGCTGGCTTTTTCGATTGCCCCCGATGCATGTAATGGAATCGAGTACTATACTTTTTTGAGGCGCGCATACACAAAGGGAATTCTTTTCTTGTCCAATACAAAATTGAATATAAGAAAATACTTTCCAGAAAAAACAAAAAAAAAAAACAATTTATTTTTCTGGCTACGGATTTATGGAACCTGACTTACTAGTTTGAAGTTGAAAAATAGATTTCATGCAAATTGCACACTGAGCTTTTGGTATAGGTGTCCCGGGGCTAATAATCTACGAAGAAAGGAGGGGGAAGGACAGATCAACCAAAGATCCTACTCCTCTTAGAAAGGCGAATGAATCATTTTTCCTATTTTGCATTTTGTTTTAAGGCCCCATCGACGAAAGAACAAATCGGAAAATAGTAAATTTGATGAATATTCATTTTATACGGTCTCATCTTTATCACACTTCTTTGTCTTCCAAGTCAAAAATAGTTTCGTTCTAAACTCCTTTCTTTTTTTATTTAGCTTTTATTGTTTGGGTTTGTAACTATGTGACGACTGGAAGTGGAAGAGCTATTTGATGAGACTTCATCAGATGATTGTACAATAAGGAACTAGATAGATTAGAGAGAAAAAAAGAACAGATAATAAAAAATGATAAATAAATAAAGGAATTTTGGATTGGGTCAGCAATCCAAGTGTGGGGCGGTATGGATAAAAGAACTTCCTATGTTATACTATTCAATTCTCGACGACGAATTGATTTGATAGTTCAGATATTGTTATTCATGATATTGATCTGATTCAAGATCATCGAGAGGTAATATTCATTCATTGAATTTACAGGCCAAAGATTTATCATCTCTATGGGATTAAATCCCGAGTTATTGCGAAGTAAAAAACCGATGAGATTATGGAAGTAAATATTCTTGCATTTATTGCTACTGCACTATTTATTCTAGTTCCTACCGCTTTTCTACTTATCATTTATGTAAAAACAGTCAGTCAAAACGATTAATTATTAACTAATTTGAATGAAACTTGACTTCTGAGTTCTTAGCCAAAATTGACGAAATAAAATGAAAAAGATTCCAATTCCATGTCTTAAATGAAATGAGTGGACTAGAATCGGCAGTATTCTAATAGATAGATAGTATGGTAGAAAGATTCATCTATTTCTTTCTACCATACTATTTATTAGTTAGATTGTTGTTATAAAGCTGCCCCCTGGAATAAAATAAAGATAGAGGCTGCATTTGATATGGATCTATATATCAATCTACAATATTATCTTGATATATGTGAATATCAATTCCATATATGGGATTGACATAGCATCCAATTCCATTTATTTGCTATATCTATTTGTTCTGATCAATCTGAATTACTCCTATGTCTTATAGTTTGAATTACTATATTTTTGATTTCCAATATGAATCTCGGTATCTATTGAGAGAATCAAATCAATGAAGCAAAAGCGATAGATATAGGCATATTCAAAAAATCACGTAGTAATCTTTTTTTTAACATTCCCAAGAAGTAAACCATTGACAGTAGTTCCACGGGCATCGAAAAGGAAGAGTAAACCTCACTGATTTTTAACGCCTGAACCATGATATGAAATAAGTCGATAAAGTCTAAATCCAATTTGAAAAATTCGAAAGCGGTAAATGCGCAATATGTGACTCACCTGACGATCTTATTCTACATAGTATCTTGTTAGACAACCACTATGTTTATATCCTTTCTTTCTCATACAAAGTGCGTATACACTTAACAAAACCACTTCTTCTTTGAACAGTAAAGAGAGAAACAAATAAAAAAAGGGTCCGGCCCTCCTCAGTATCACCTAGGAAGAGGCCATTGATTGGAATAGAAAATTTAGGAAGAATTAGCTTCGAATAAATTTCCTGGGATCCTCCTCCTTTCGAACTACAAACATGGGAATCGTTGAAATAGCTCTTTGATTGAAAGAAGATGATTCCTATAATACATTACTCCAGTCGAGTCCAATGGAATTTCAAAATGAAGATATTTTGATTTTGTTCCAAACGTGTTGCAGAACCGTCTAGAAAGCAATTGATATTGATACAGTTTGCTTCCTTAACTCAATTAGTAGGACCCCTAGAGTCCACTCCTTCCCCACACTACGAGTGAAAGGGAAAAAGTAAAGACTACCATTAAAGCAGCCCAAGCAAGACTTACTATATCCATATGAATTATGTCCCCTATCTCTATAAATATAAAGGAATTGTTCCATTATTCCTCACTAATAATAGTAGAATCAATGGCGCAGAGTCAAAAAGAACGAAAACTATTAATAAACAAATCCAATAATCCAATAAATTCGCTCATTTTATAAGAAATTCCTATATGATTTATAATCGGGAAAGATTAAACCCAAGCAAAATCCGCAGTAACATCTCAAGGGAATGTTACTAATGGAACATGTAGGAATAATAGGTCCTATTCTTTTTTTGTTGACCCTCATTTCAATTGATTGGATGCTTGAGCACTGAGATATTTTCGTGAGTTCCTCGTATATAATAAAGTATCTTCCGCCCCCTTCCACAACTATTTCGATTTCCTATCGGGCTCTCCAATCTAATCCAAGGTCCAGTCATTATACACTGGATTAATAATAGAAAATTTTTATTTGTAGTAGAAGGTAATTGCGAAGTCTTGATAGCCCCTCTAGCATTCGAATATTTACTTGAAAGCTAAGCCTAAATATGCAATGCAAGGATATTTACAATTTTTTAGAAAAACACCCAGACCAGGTGTTTAGAATCAAACAAGTATCAACAGTCTGCTTTCTCTGCTTCTGCTGGCGAATCATTCGGCGGGTTATATCAACAGAAGAAAAAAAGAGATTTCAAGTTTTTTGTTGATCAGGCGACACCCGGATTTGAACTGGGGAAAAAAGGATTTGCAGTCCTCTGCCTTACCACTCGGCCATGTCGCCAAAATGCTACAAATACAAAATAGATGAAAACTTTCCCGGATTACTGAACTGCTTTTTTATTGTACTTGCACCTTGAGTTCTGTTTTCCTTAATTTTTCCTAAAAGTCAAAGAAATCCTAATCCTTCTTCCCTTTTGATTGGGTTTGATTCATCCTTTCAATTTCGATTGAGTCTATCTCAAAATTCATAATGTTCAAAACTTTCTCTTACCTTTCTATTGAAAAATCAAATGTGGATTTTCAGTCGCAAAATACAAAATTCAACTTTCTTAAAATAGGACCCATTAACTATTGTATTGACTTAGAATGCATGAATGATTCTTGGATTTGAATCTCCAAATTTTGGTTTCCTAATGACATAAGAAAATACAACTTGATATATGATATATAACTAATCAGTATGGATTTTTTCAATCAAAAAATCCTTCTCAATTTTCATTATTAATAATAATTATTAATAATAATTATAACAACAATTATGAGTATATGTAAACCCCCCAAGATAAATTGTTAGACGGATATATATTATTTATATATGTTCCCGATATAGAATTATCAGATATCAGAAAAGTATCATACTTCAATTTTAATTTTGAATTGAATAGAAAATTGAAATTATGTTTTCGGAGAGCACAACCTGTGTTGCCCCGAATAGAACATAGAACGACAATAAAACAATAAAAGAGAAGAAAGACAGATATTATAGATATCTCCACACGTGTTTAAGCCATACAAACCTTCTTTTCTTATACACTTCACAATCGTATTCTACTCAAAATCAAAAATCCGTAAACAAAATCTCTCTCTTCTCTGCGAATCATTTTTTGAACAATGAAATCCATAACATAAAAGGGGGTTAAATGCTAAAAAACCGATTCTAATTCTATATATTCTTTCTGATTTTTATGCCTTTATCTCAGCGAAAAGATCAAATGTCCAATCCATTTATTTTTCTGGTATTCAAGCAGGTTGGAATATGTATTATCATAATAATGGTAGAAATGGAATCATTTTTCTTTTTATATTCTATACAAAATCCTATAACTTAATTAATAAGTCTAAGTAGCAGAAGTCGGTTTCTAGGGATGTTTTATCAATTTCTTTCCATTTGTATCTGTTGAAAATTCCAATTCAATTCAATTTAAGTAGAAAATTCTCTTTCTTCCTCCGTTCATACGTATTT